GTCTCGCTCCGTGGGCCCTTTGCCTGTGTTTGCATAGAAGACTGCAACAGTCGCAGGTGCACGTTCGGCTCCGGCCGGAAGTCGTGAGTCAAGTATTTGGCTTGTGGCTTTCGGTCCTCTCCTTGCGTCTATCTTCGCTGTGCTGTCTGGCGGAGACTTTATAGGTCTTCGCTAAATGGCTTGCCGTCTTCTGATGGAGTAACCCTGGTAGAAGGCTGAACACCTTCTAACGAATCACTAGATCATAAGACTTTAAAGGGAAGCGCTAAGGAGCAGACGCTCAGTCCGTTGACTGTAGGAAGTGAGTTGCTATGAAGTGTCAGGAACGAAATCCAATTGCCCTTTTTCCGATTAGAAGGCTATAGGCCAAGGGGAAGGTCCCTAGACATGAAAGCACTGTCATTCGCTGCACCAACATAAGAGATTCCAACAACTAAAGAAAAGTGCTCTTTAGCCGACTTCCAACTTAAGTTTAGGAAAGGAAAGCACTAGCTCTTAACACATAAGAAAGGATCGGGAATCGACGCATACGAGGAACTTCCCTATTGTAGAGAAAAAGAAAAAAGCATTCCTTTCAAGGTAGTGAAGTTCTCCAAGCCGAGGGTGAATAGAATACCTTCATTCTTGCTTGAATGGCATTCTGCTTTAATATCGGCATAGCCGCTCTTTGCATTGAATAGGTTGTTCTGAGCCTTTTTTTTCTTTTTCTTTTTATAGGCTCTAGAAAGCAGATTCCTTCTTTACTTAATTATATAAGGTCGGGCATTGCGCTGTGGCATAAGCTTTGGATTCAGAGTTCATCTAGAACTGAGTAAGGAAAGGAAGGAAAAGATTAGATAAGAAGAAAGAGAGATCGGTGTTTTCGCTGCTTCTTCTGTTTGCAGTGGTCTCGAATGAGCTCAAGGAGCTATTAGCGAGCACATCCAGGCTCTACCTGATCTAAGGGAAAGCACGTTCATGAATTCATGGCAATATGTGCAGCTCTGGTTTGTTGTGGTGCTTTGGTTTAAGAGAATATCTTATGCTGTGGAATCCTAGCTTCTCACTAGCTAACTGCTAATCCGTTCTCTTTCCAGGCCGACCCCCCTTTTTTCTAGTCAAGTTGGAGAGGGGAATTCAGCTCGACCGACCCTTTCACCTCTCCTTTTATGACTCTGAAAGCCCAATTCCTATAGTTAAGGTAGCTAGGTATTTCCTTATTTAAGGCTGTTCTAGTCTTGTCTTCTGAGGAGCTTTAGAGCAATCTATCCTAAAAAGAAGTTTTTATAGAATATCCTCCGCTGCTATCCTCGCCCCCGGGACTGGTTCAAGGTAAGCTACTGCCTCTACCGGTGCTCCTGTCTCCCGCCTCCACGTGGCACGCACGTGATGACACACAGTTGGTTGTTCCCATCCCCGCTCTAGGGATATAGAACTTTAGCGATCCAGCATTCCCCCTCTCCTCCTTCTATCTAGTCGTCCCCGGGCGGGATCACCAAGAACGCCTTAGCAGATACATTTCAATCTGGAGTTCGCCAGTCCGTCCTGATAGTTCGAGGGCCGTGAGAAGCATAGCTAGCATCCCAAAGGCAAAGGTAGGAGAAAGATCTTGCTTTGAGGCTCGCTCTAGATCGGATGGTTCTATGGGGCCTATATGGAGCTAGCGATGGGAGCCTCCCGGGCAGGGAGGTTCAGATGCAGCTTCGTAGCTTCCTCGCATGGCACTGGAAAAGGAATAGGAAAGAGATGGCTTCGACCACTATTGCTAGGAAGGGCTTTGCAGGCTTGTACTTTCTATCAATCTATCAATAGATGGGCTAGCAGAAAAGCAGGAGAGGGGGTTCCTTAGATGCAGGCAGGGAAATCATTGTTTTGCCTTCCCGGCTGGGCTTCGAATGGAGGTTATTGGCAAGCAAGCAGAGGAATGAATAGCAGGAGAGTTTTGAAGTTCATTTTATGATGTTAGCTCGCTAGGAGCGGAAACGGGACCTGACGGTACGGAACTAGATATTCAAAAGAGCCATCACAGCTTCTGAAAGAGCAGCTTGGAAATTACTAATTAGTTTAAGGTACTGACTAACTGAGACGGAGAGAGCCCTTTTTCAGTGTTGTCGGAATAGGACCTGTTGGTGGTTTAAAGGGCAAACCATTAGGACTTTAGTAAAGATAGTACGACTTTGGTTTCAGAGATAGCGATTCGCCTATTCTTATTCCTTTACTTTTAATCAAGGTCTTTCCCGAGGAAGAGGGAAGCAAGGCAACTTCCGTACGGGAGCGGATTGCCGATGGATGGAGGCGGCTGCATCTAAGAGTTTAGTTCCAGGAGACTGAACAACATGGCCTGAAACGAAGTCAACTCACTTTGCTTAAGACAGGTCAGCAGAGCAGGACTTCTTTCTCACCCTCGCCCGTCATCCAACATGGTTCGCACCAGCGTTATTTGACTCGCTTAGTCCATCGCTGCTTGGCTCTACTTCAACCACTACAACCTGACGGTTCCCTTGCAGCTAAAAGAGTGCGAGAGAACACCCTTTCTGACATCAGGATATGAAAGCAGTCAAGCAGGCAACTCGACTATTCGTCCTCAAAAGTGCTAAAAAGAGCCCCTGGGCGCAGACCCATCCCCAAGGGACTAAACGCATTCAGTTATCTTTCAAAGAGCTTATTCGAGAACAACCTATTCTAAAATTGGAATTTGAAAACAGCTTCTTTTAGGGATGACTATTCTGCAGCGGTAATTGCAAACAGAAAGGGAGCACCGCTTACTCAAGCACTAGTACCGTCTAAGCATCCCACAGCTGATGAAGGAGTACCGGCAACTGGTTGAGCTTCTATTCTAGGATAAGATCTGCAGCTCTTGCAGTAACAGCTTAGGGGGGGCTGGTTTGAATAGCCCTATTGACCAGGAGAGTCAGCATTACCGCAGCTTTTACTCTGTTGCAGGTATGAAGTGAGTTCCATACCATGAAAAAGATTTCAATGGGACCAGGAAGACAACCCACCACTGGAACTTGCTTTGCTCTCGCTCCGCTTGCTCTTGCTCCCACCTGTCTTCTTCCCACTATAGTAAAGATTTTTCACTTCACCATAGCTGGAACCTCGCTAACCTTACTCTTCCTTATCCAGTGAAAGATTCATTTTTTGAGTTAGATCGAGTGGAATCTTTCCGAGAAGAGGTGCCAATCCAGGCTAACTAGTATGAGTTCATACCCGCCTTTCCCTGCTTTGAGCTTGAACGTGGCACTAAAGCTGAGCTCATGAAAGAGACTTCAGGTTATAAAAATCTTTCCTTTAAGGCTAGCTCATTTCCGGACTTATTACTACTTCATTCTTGCAAGCCCACACCGAGAAGAGAATTGATGCAGACCAATACTAAACACTGTAAGCTGTCCCGCCTATTTTGAATCTTCATCCCTTACCGGCTTGTTAGGCTTCGGAATCAAGTAGCGAGATATAGGTGAGAAAAGTCGAAGCAGAAAGCTCGTACTTGATTCGCTCTCTTCCCTTTGCCTGACCCTGGATATAAGAAGGATATCCCTCTCTCTAACTGATGAGCTAGGAAGATTCTCTACAGTAGGTCTTGCCTGGGTTGAACATGCAACTAAAGGGGCATAGTTATGTAAACGTAAGGCTTGCTCCAGCCTATGAAAAGAAGGATGGTCCCGGATCTCTTTTACCTACCGTTAGCTTTGCTAAAGCAGTACTCCCAGGGTAAGGACAGGTGGCATAGCGCAGCCCTCACCAACGTGAGTGACTGGACACCACATCTATCTCGACCAGCTCGTCCAAACGGTTAAAAACCTCCTCAGCGCGAAATCCTGACATGAATACAAACCATTTTTGGGTATTTCAGAAGAGCCAAAGGGCGCTCTCTATGAATTCCTATGGTCATGTCTTTATCCTCCTAAGGGTCTTGCAACGAGTCCGACCCGATCCATACTTAGTAGAGTGTTTACAAGGGTACCCCTAATGTAATGTGCTTGAAGAGCCGCAGAAGAGAGGCAAAGGAGCCGATTGGAGGAATGCTTCTTTTTGGTGAAACGCCCGGGTAAACGCATCCCTTTTAGATGGATGTTGTGGATAGAGGAGCTCCAGTTCTTGCATCCTTATTTGGCGCGCGGGAAGCCGAGAGCTTACCCCCATCTTAGGTGGAACGGATTTCTTCAAGCCAGGAAAGGTCCAGCAGACCGGATGCTCTGACCTATCAAGACCAACCAAAATGAGTAGTAACGACTTTCTAAAATAAAATATTATTTTACATTAATGGAATCATAAGATGTCTGTAGAATTGAGTGCTCTTAAAGAAAAACCGCCTACCTGTATACCAAAGGGATACACAAGTGAAGCGAGCGGTCCTCTTCTCTTTTTGAAAGAGCGAAAAAGGGATTCGTGCTTGGATGTCGAGATCAGGGGACTTTATCCAATCCATGCGGCGAAATCGATTTGTGGTGGAACAAACTCCATCTAAATAAATATATGTTTGCTTCGATACAAGAGATCGGCCCCGAAGCAAGGTATGGTGGGTGCCAGCTACTTTCACTTGTTAGGAGTAGGGGCTGAAAAGAGCTCTTTGTATAGGTTGGGTTTGCTGGGCTTTGATGCTTACCTTATTATTATGAAAAGGGGAGGTTTTGATAAAGGAGCTTTGAAGCCCTTTTGCTGGATTGTTGGTCTGCAGCCCCGCCCTATATATAGAATGAATCAAATAAGGAGGGAGAGGCCCATTGATGACCGAGCCACTCTTATACTACTCCTTACCTCACCCCCTTCTCACTTAAAGGGCGAAGTCGCTGAAGCGAGTCTTAAGGCCAAAGAGTGATCTTTGAACGTTACTACGCATCCTTATTAATTAATTAATAGGTATAGTGTAAGGTAGGTTTGGGTATAGCAGGACTTGAACCTGCGACCATTAGGTTAAAAGCCCAATGCTCTACCAACTGAGCTATACACCCCAAAAAAAGAAATCAAGTAGTAAACGAGTGAAACAAAGTCTGATTGATGCAGAGAAAAGAAAAGATAAACATTTTTCCGGCTAGTCCAGATGGGCGTTGATGTTTTAGACCTTTTCTCGCAAAAATTTTGTATCAATAATCGGCATTCTTTTCGATCTTGTACCTTAGTACACTGAACACCAACCCAATCTCAATGAAGACGGGAAGCGCCTGTGAACATAGAAATTGTCTGTCTAGCTTTCAAGACGAATCTCTTTCTATATGCAATTTCGATAAGAGTCTAGCCAGCTCGTCTCTGCCTTGAGGCCAATAACCAGTGATTCTTTTGTTAACCACATGTAGAATATCTTGTGTAGTCGGGTAGGCTAACTAGAATCCATCTTTCCTTTAGTGTGTAACCGATTTATATATGTTTAGCTCCCCTTTTTTTCTCTCCTTTTCTTTTGCCCCTCTTTCCTGTAAAGTAGTTACTACTTGAGCCACAGAAGATGCTTTTTGCCCAACAGCCACTTTGGTCATTAAAAAGTTTCATTCATTATTTAATTACAATTATTAGTATGCCCAAGCCCGACGAGGAGAGAATAAGGGGTCAAAGACAGAGGGTCTCAGAGAAATTCTACTAGTAACACACTTTCCAAATCTCAATCTATGATTTAATGAACACAGTTCCTCTCCTGCTGCTTATTGACGAGTGATTAGCTTGGCATTCTCTAAAGAAAGAGGGACCTTCTCTGGTCACTGACACCATCTTTCTTCGATTGAGCCCCCCAACTATGCCCTACCCCTCAGCCGAGGGAAGAGGAAGAAAAAGTACTCCAACTACAAAATGTTTAAAACTTACTTGCCCGGCACACAGCTCTATGCTTCGCATACCTCGTAAGAAAGTATCCAGACTCTCTCTCATCAGTTTGAGATTCCAAGGCCAAGCGCTAGCACCCAGGCTTACGAGCAAGGTCTTTAAAGAATTGGTGGGCTCTTATTTGCCAGATAAGAAGATCTTTTGCCAATTCTAACAATCTCACTCACCTCCTGATTCAATAGATACTGATTCTAGAGCAAGTTATATCCGTATCCAAGACTACATAAGTCATTTTCAACAACAGGGTATAGGAAAAGAGCTAGGAAAGAAGGCGGCATAAACTCTCATTTCTTGTCCTCTTTTCCCCGGTCGCCTGCTCTATGGTATGTAAACCAACTGCCTTATTATATTCCTTCCTATGAAAGAACTCAAGCTTAAGCAAGTCCAGTCCACCTCTTTTTAGCTCTCTCTTATAGCGTATAGCACCACTTTCTCCTATCAAGACTTTCTCTCCTTTAAAAAGCCCTTTTCTAAAGGCAAAAGGCCTTAATCATCAGACAGAAAGACCCGATAAAGACAAGAAAAAGGCGTTGAGCAAGGAAATGAAGGCAAAGAAGAGGACAGATCCTTAAGAGCTAGCATCACCGGCACCAGCAGCAAGCCCATTTAAGGGACCTGGCTACTAACCATTTCGAAATCTAAAATGAAATCATCGCGGAGATGAAATCTCTTTACCCAGATCAAGAATGGGACTTTGTGAAACTCAATAGGGATAAATTCTTTGGGGGCCGACAACGCGATCGAGAGTATTCCCTGAAAGAGCTCTCTAAAATGCTTGCCGATTAGAAATCATTTTGAAAGAATGCTTCGCGTGCCAAAACATTTCTTTCTCGATGAGACGAAATTACTTGGGGGGTTAGCCCTTTCAGTTGCTCCTCCGTGGGAGAATACTTTTTCTATTCTACGATCGGTTATTAAAAGAGATTGTTTTTATAAATAATGAATGTTATGTTAGCTGATCTGGTAATAACTTGAATCTTTAGGCAATTCTTTAATTTCGCTATGAAGAAAGGAAAGAAGAGATCTGCCATTGTTATAATGCTTGGGATTAGGCTAGCTACTTGCTTTCTATTGAATGATTATGAGAAAAGAATTTTCTTCCCCTCAAAGAGCCCTTCTCTCTCGTACCCGGAGCATGCATTAGGCGGCAAGAAACTGCTTCATGCGAAGGGGCGAAGCGCTGGTTCCTCAATCGCTGTTCTCACGCGCGAAGTGCAGCAAGCAATTACGCGTTGCTTTCAAAGTTGCTTTAGTGATATCGTATTCTTCCTCAAGCTTTGAGTGGCTCTTAGCTGGTCGGGTTGCCGGCCCGCAGACCCCGTTTCGGTGCCAATACCTTAGACGAGGAGTGGAAACAATACCACTAGAGATAGCTAAGGAATTGAACCTTAGTATAACCCTTTTTTGTTTGGGGGGAATAAAGTATATCCTCTCTTTCTTTTCTATACCCACCCTTCTCTTTATTTATTGGCGGTAGTTCAGATGGATGGCATATATATCTCGGTGACCATTGTTGAGCAGGGGTCGCGCTCTCTTTGAATGAAACCTATCTCAGCGAATGAGATAGATGCAGGGGTAGGGGAAACTCAACTAGAAGACTAGTAAACTTACATCTCGAGTGAGATATATCGAAGAATGAACTTAGCCTTAAACCACAAACGGGGTCCTTTTGGCAGCCGATTCTGGTTCTATATCTATCCTCCGCCCTGGCTTTGTGCCCATTTCTTCAAAAAAAGACGAATCGCAACGAAAGCATTAGATAGATATCCGTAGATCGAGTGGGAGGGGAAAAACAAGCCATAAGAAAAACCTTCCGAGTCTCGATTCCAGGAAACAAGGGCAACAAGAAGGCGGCCATTACCCGGGGAAAAACTACCTACGCTTACTGCCTCGGGTGCCCTGCATGAGACAAAAGACAAACGAATCTCTGGTCTGTCAAACCGGGGGAGAGCCACTACAGCTTCATCACCTCTCAATTTCCTCGCTTTGATCTCTTTCTCGGAAATTCCATTTTCTTTTGATATAGTCTCTCGCTTGGCTTCTTCTCACGAATTGGATTTGAACCTTAGCACTCCTAGGGATAGCTGAACAGAGCAGAACGACTTCTCGCTATGTTGTGCCTAGTAGTACCCGGAGCATTGACAGAAGTCCCTCAAGCATTGAAAAAAGAACAAAGACAAGGATTATACCTATAGGAGAATCCTGACTAGTCTCATCGACTACTCAAAACTCATATCATACACAGGGAAGGAAAGACATTGAGACTTAAACGGATACCAAGCCGGAAGAGCACTGGATAGAGACTATAGGGTCTCATCCCTGCTTCAACCAGAGATGGGGAGACGGCATCGTAGCATGAAATGAACCAATGCCAAGTGCTCTCCTTGTCTGCTGCCCCTCTTCCTCCAAAGCATTGAATAAATGAGGAGAGTGACCCTAGAAGAGGAGGCTTCCTCTGACATTCTACTCATACTTTACTCTAAACTCTGAGAATCTCAACTCATATTGGAGCAGGGAAAGAAGAGATGCTGCTAATTGTAGTAATGAATGCCCGACCTCTCTAGTGGAGCAATCCTATGGTTAGGAACATGACACATCAATCCTCTGTACCGAAGTAAGGTTGACTGCGGACGATAGTTGTACGTCCGCCAGCAGTCAGGATTGAGAAATTGTACAGATCCAATTCGACGACTCACTCATTGGTAACTAACCACCTTAGGGCACACATCAGTGGCACGTTGCGCGAGAAATAGCTTTCCTTTGCTTAGCTTTATGCCCTTTCTTCTTATCCTTCTGTGGTTTCGGCTTATTCGGTTGAGGTTGTTTTGTCAGTCCTATACCCTTCTGGAAAGACATTCTCAGAATTGGAATTTGGTATATCACACCTAGACTTTTTTTGTTTTTAGTCGAGTGTGAATTCCCCTGCCTTCTCCTAACCTCTTTTCCGAAGTCACCTGGCTCTTGTCCCATTGCTTAGGGGTCAACTCCTTGCTTTCATCGAGAATGTCATTGCCTCATGATTGCTGTCCAATGCTGTATTTCGACTACATTTCGCTACGCAACCCTCGCGCTTACTCTAGAAATAGAGAAAGCAAAGGGGATTCATTGCTCTTTCTCCTTTTTTTTCCCGGCATAGAATGGAATTGATGAGGTTTACCCAGATCTTGATCTTCTATCCATCATGTCTGAAACAATAAAGCCCCTCTTCCCGATTCGATCAGTGATCGTATGGAATAGATTGGGCTGCTTCCTCGTTTGAGGCTGCCCGCTCCGTAGCCTATTGTCTTGGGAAAGTGGCCTGAGAGTGCTGTGACAAAGACATATCTGCTAGAACGAGTGCGGTCATACAGTCTTTCTTGCCCCCCAAGGGCAGAAGGGGGGCAATTCAAGTCGATTTCTCCTCTATCGCAGCATCCTTCCTCGGAAATGAGGCCGAACATAAAATAAAGATTTCCTTTCGTGCGCTCAGCTGTGACAGATTTCTCTCCACAGTTCCCAAAATTACACCAGTTGGGTAAGGCTGTAACCCACAAGGTCTCGCTCGGATGACTAATCTCATGGTTAGTCAGAAGCGGGGGGCTAAAAAGGTTCATGTGGTCTGAGGGACATGGCTCTCCTATCGGCACATTCATCCATCGTATAGAAAAGGCTACCTTCTTGCGAAGAAAACACCTTTTTCTTTATCCTATGTCGCGTATTAAACAACCAGCCTAGCCGCCGGCTGAACGGCAAAGAGAAGATCGTTCCCCTTAGGCACGACCGGCTTCGAAGAAAAGAAAGCACCAGGCTTAGAACGACCCGCCTTAGCAGTCAAAGGTTCGAATCCGTCATTGGCCTGTCTAGATGCAGAAGACTTCCAGCCCTTATTCCGACAACAGCTTCTCAAGCAGGGGATTCAATCAAGAAGAGTGGATTCTGGGTATCCGGGCTACGCTAAACCTTTTCCTTTTCTTTTGCGGACCGGAAGGATTTTATGTTAAGACTGGATAAACATCTAAGAGCTTCTTCTGTGCATTTGCTTTGGCATTTGTCCCCTGCACATTCAATTCCGAAAGTCAGTGCCACAGTCTCCTCTCCGGCTCGTTACAAGTATTCCACTCGCGCCTCTCTGCATGAATCCCATTCCGCCTCCCTTGCGGAATCGAAAGAAGGACCGCCCCTTTCTGAAGACTTGCAAGTGACATCCATCCCATTCCCCTAGCAGTGGATTCTCCAACTTTTGCAAGAGTAAGAGTGGAACCACAAGTCGAAGGTTCCAGTACTGCTATGGTCCTTGTTTCAGGGGGTTGCAGATAATCATGTTCACAAATCGGCTATTGGGCTTTCTAGTGAGTCCTCCGGGATCGTCTGCTGTGCCTGGTCGAAATGTGTGAGCGGAGCACTAGTAAGGCTCTTTAAGTTGCGGATCATCTTGAAATGTAATTCCCTTTATCTGATTGGCAACCTATTCAACTATATGATGCAACCTAGTCTTCGACTGATGCCATAGATCTACCGGAAGCTCTATTTCGTATCCTCCTCCTGTTGGTGAGTTACCTCTTCCCTTCCTTCCTTTCCATTTAATCACCGACAAAACCTACCTTTCATACTTTTATAGCAATCAATCGAACGGGTAAGGCCGAAAGGGGGAAACGTCTGTGTCGGCATCCTTCCTTTGAGGGGTGCAACCAAAGCTACTTTAGTTTAATTAAGTAGAGCTCGTCAAAGCCTAATATAATAAGAGATCATGTTTTCCTCTGACTTAGGCCGGCATGTCAGAAGCCAGTAATCAGATAATAGACAGTCGAGCTAGAACTGTAAGAAATCCCATGTTGACAATGAATAAAATAAATGAATGCAAAAGAGACAATCTCTCCGCTTATAGAATTCCTTCTTGTATCTGAGATTGGATTGTCTACCTAAATCGGATTTCGAAATTGTTGAAAGACCAATCCCACAGTCAGTTAAGAGTTTCCACTTCGAATTTTGTTGAGGAGTGAGTGAATGCAGTCGTTAAGCCGAAAATGCTAGGAATATCCTCTATAGCATCCGATTTTCATCTCCTTGGTTCCATAGCTTAATGCTGACCTGTAATTGCCCTGGGCCGTCCCGGAATTGTAATAGGAAACCAATCCACGCTAACGAGTTCATACGCTTGAACGTGGTACTAAAGCAGAAGCCTACTACTCCTAGTCCTCAACCTCAAACCTTCGTTTGGCTCTATCCTCGAGGAAATATCAATCGTTCGGGGGTCTTGTCCTATACCCTCACGTCTTTGGCAACCAAAACGGAAAAGATATTTAAAAGAAAGTCTTCCAGCGGCAAAGGCTGGATCGGGGCATGACATTGGTAGTGAAGGCAACCAATAGCCCATCTTCGGGCTAGCACCTGGCACGTCCCGGATGACCTACCTGGTCATCCTGGGGAACGAGACGGATCCTATTGCTATTGTGCTGTGCTTCTAGCCAGCAGACCCTTTAATCCTCGAAAAATCCTATGGATCCTTACACCGTACTTCCTCGCTCAACGTCCCTTTCTTTCTCAGTCTTTTGGTCAAGAACTGAAGTTGAGTTGAGATGGGAACTCGGGTCTCGCGGATGCAACCAGACCTCTTGACACAGTCTCGCCTCATCAATCTAGCTCTTTCTCCATTCATTTTCCTCTATCGATTCAACATGGCAAATTCACAGAAGAAAGTCGAGCCTACCAAGGCCACTTTTCTAACTAAATGGGCTAAGGCTAAAGGGATAGATGGATAAACATATTGTCTGGGACCCTAAAAGTGTCTACGAAAATCAATAAAAGAAAAGTCGAAAGGAAACTTTCTTTCTCTATCTCTTAGTCGCGCTCAGGCCCTAGTCTAAGGCAAGGCTCTCCCCACTGTATGGTTCCTTATTACTGTACTTGAAAAAAAGACATCTGATTCAAAAAGAGAAAACATGGAATGAAAGGTATCCCGAGCCCTTGAAAGATTAGCGGAGCACATAAGGAAGACAGAAGATCTAGTCAAATAGTAGGACTATAAACTTTTTTTTTTTTTGAAAATGAATTCTTCTATCTAAGAAGGATCTTATCTGTATCGAAGATATCTTAAAAAACACGATAAGCACGTTAATGTTCTTATACTATAGTTTTTAAGGCCTTGATTGATATAGTTGTTGCAAGAATTCCAAAGTAATTCGCTTCATTCATAAGAAAAGAGAAAAGGAGATTAGGGGCTTATGTGGGCACCCATGCTCTGCTAGAATAACTGGAAAAGGTTGAGTTAAGGACTTAGGGATTCATTCAAGCCGTTCTAGATCGATAGATGGATTCCTACTCTCACATCATGTACATGTGAAGCCTCCCTGTCTGAATGAGCTCACTTCTTTTGACATGAGACAACCCTTCATCCATGTAATAGCTCATGGCTCTTTTCGACTCTTCTTACTTATACCCCGAAGTTATTCTGCGACGATCTAAAGCCGCTTCTAAGAAGAATGGCTTTTCCTTTTCTGTCTAGCCCCAGCAGTTTACTTTCTTAAGAAAGCCTAGATCGAGTTAAGATCTATTTTCGAATTTCAGGCAAGGTAGTTACATGATTTCTTACATCAATGGCTAGTATGCTTTTGGGGCATTTGCTCTAATCGGAAGCCATTGCTTCTAGTCCTGGGGTTCTAGAGGTTGTCCAGGCATATAATAAAGGCAAATGAGAGGAGACTTGTCTTAATTTCCGAATCTCAAAAAAGTAAGGATAGATACTGACAAACCTTCCTCTAGAGTACAGTATCCGTTTTGATTCCTACATCTCTTTCCTCTGTTATCTGTCATCCATTCGGCTCTTACTTAGAAAGTCTAGAGTCTAAAACCACACCACATTTCTGGCAGCCTATAAGATAAGTCATGGCATAGGCAAATAAAATAGGACCAATCAAGAAAGAAATTCAGTCTATCTGGAGTGGAGGAGTTCCTAAGTTCTATAAGGCGATCGGAATAGCAAGCTAATACAAAGTCAGGATCAATTAACTTACTCCCTTTAGAAAGTGAATTCACTACACTACATCTTTCGATAGCAGGAAACCATAGAAAAAGGGATTCCATGCTCTATTTATGTTGCCTTTCACTATCTTCCTTCCATAGGGAAGCTCTATTAACAGGCTAGGCTTTCCTAAATCGAACTTCAACTCGAGAAAGTAGAAAGATCATCCTAAGAAGGAGTTAGGAAAGCGCGATCCTTATCTTCACCTAGCGGTAACTCTCTACCAAGAACCTCATAACAAAAGGAAATGCAAATCCCTCACTCTGTAAGCTTTTTACGCCTAGCTAGGACTCCCCTCCAAGGTCTCACTTTAATGAAAGTGTCCGAAAGACTGTATTGACTTTATTTGAAGTCTACATCATCTCATGTGGAAGGGCTCCGTCTTATAAAATTCCATCATCCCTTGAACTCAGTACTGAGCTTTACATAGATTCATGGATCTCCTATCTATGATAGATGTAAAGCGATAGAAAGCTTTCCCCTCCTTTATTTGAGCTTTCTGCGCTACTTCCTTTCTTTGAGACAGAGCTTCGTTGGCCCGCTCCTACTGCTACAGTGAGCTACTAGATAAAACTTCCAAACCAGATATGAATATTCAATATTCCTACTCAGTCAGGTTGATATTAGAACTGAGACTGAAGTTGCTAACAAGCGGGAAATAAGGGAATATGGAAATATTGGAATTCACTACTGTACTGAACTGTTCTTCACTCAACGCCTCTTGATTGACTTTAGAACTGAAGGAAGCCGGTAGAAAAGGAAGTGGCAGCAGTGTTTTATAGAACAGCTTTTTTGTCTAGAGATTCATCCCCTAGTCAGTGAGGAAAAGGGTCTATTGGAGAAAGAGAAGTAGGGGAGGAAGAAGGCGTATGCAAAGAGCTTTTTCTCAGCGTTCCCGTTCGAAGTATCGGCATTCTTTCAACAAATGAAAGATTGCCCATACCCCGGAGAGACTTCTTAGAATGGTCTCTGTACCAAGGGTGGATGAGGCAGTATCTGAAGTACCCGCACTGGTATTGTGCTGTCGCACTTGACCAAGCAGTTAGCTTGGAGGCTTTCATAGACCCTCCAGTTTATTGCCGAACATGGTACACTCCTAAAGTAGACTTGTCTACTTTTAGGTTTTGTGTCATGTTTCAGGTATATGACTGGGTGGTTGAATTGTCCAGGCTTTACCTTCATCCCTGGCCGAGTCTAGTGAATCTCCTTTGGTTGGGGTTGATCACATCTTAACAGATCATCAGACCCTTATGGAACTAGCTGATGCTTCTGGTTATGCACTGGCTCTGATGCCATCAGCTAAAGGACTTGTTCCGGAGCACCAACCATCCCCACTTCATTGGAACTTACAGGGGTGCTGTGAGTACTGCTTTCTGTGCCGAAATTGTGGAATCTGCTGATGCATACTTGTTTGCCAGACCTATCTTCAATGATTACTGCTCTGTGGGGTATTCACATCTTCTCAAGAAAGACAAAGCGATCATTGTGAAGCCCGAACGAGTTGTGATTGGTAATGGCCCCGCTTTTGGGTGTGTGCTGATGAGGGATTTCCTAGGGGCGCTAGCTAAGCGACTCAAGCATAACGAAACTTCCTTCTTACGAAAACTACCACAGGATATATATATGTTCCTGAAGGGCCAACCATTGAAGGCTGCACCTAAGGAACCTTTGAGGGTTAATGTTCTGTTTCAACATATACAAAAAATGCTGTCTAGTGAATCCGCTGTAATTGCTGAGACAGGGTATTCATGGTTTAACTGCCAGAAGCTGAAGCTGCCAAAGAGTTGTGGGTATGAGTTCCAAATGCAATATGGATCAATCGGATGGTCTGTTGGTGCAACACTTGGTTATGCACTGGCTTTTCCTGAGAAGCGAGTGATTGCTTGCATAGGCGCTGGAAGTTTCCAGGTGAATGCTCGGGATGTATCCACAATGCTGCGATGTGGACAGAGGAATTGAAAATCCTGATAAACAAACAATGGTGGATACACCATGGAAGTTGAAATCAATCCATGATGGGCCATACAATGTGATCAAGAACTTTAATTACACTGGGTTGGTTGACGCAATCCACAACGGGGAAGGCAAATGCTGGACTGCCAAGGTGTTCTGTGAAGAGGAGCGAAATTGAAGCAATTGAAACTGCAACAGGACCTAAGAAGGACTGCTTATGCTTCATTGAGGTGATAGTTCACAAGGATGATACGAGCAAAGAGTTGCTTGAATGGGGCTAAAGGGTCTCTGCTGCTAATAGCCGTCCTCCCAATCCTCAGTAAACTTGCACCATTTAACCCACAACTTGAAAAGCTTGTAGCTAGGCTAGGGTAATGGTAGTTCTTTTCACCGACGGAACAGGTATAGCTTTGATCGAAGGAGAAGGAAGGGAGCGATGGAATTGAGGAAATTCAGCATCAGGATCGGTTGGATTGATTGGGATACATACGGGCGAAGCTACCGGGCAAGGAAGCCTTGCTTCAGCTTTCAAGCTTCACCTCCATTCTCACGAGTTGGATCCGAGACCTCTTGCTTGAGGATTAAGCTCACTCCCTTTTATTCTAATCCTGAGGGTTCCTACTCTTCTTAGACAGCTACTTACTTAGGGCTTCTCATTACCTGGGGAGATCTTTCTTTCTATGATAGAGAGAAGAGCGAGGTACTGTGACCTTTTCTTTGCTTTCCTTACAGACAGGGAATACTAATGATATCGCCAGTGTAATAGAATTTTCCCTATCCGTCGACTCACTTGCAACTATATTAAAAACAAAAGCAGTGGCGAAGGGCTTTAGGTCTCGAGCGAAGCGAGAGGAAAGACTTTTAGGGTACCTTACATCCCTCCCCCTTGTTCTCAGTTACTCATCAAATGAAATGGTACTCAGTTAAATATAAGGCCCGGTTAGTTGCTAAGGGCTACACCCAGAAGTACGGTGAAGACTATGATGAGACATTCGCACCAGTAGAAAAGATTAATACCTTTCAAATACTGCTCCCCCTAGCTGTGAATTGAAGCTGGCCTCTAATGCAGCCAGATGTTCTGAATGCCTTTCTCAACGGAGACCTGGAGAAGGAAGTGTATATGGATCTGCCACCTGGAGCTGGATATGAATCCATGAGTGGAAATCTAGTTTGTAAGCTGCGAAAGTCATTGTACGGGCTGAAGCAATCTCTACGTGTCTGGTTTGGCAAGCTGACAGCAACAATGAAGCTGTTTGGTTATAAACAATTCCAACGGCGGTGATTGTTCATAAAAAGAAGAAATGAATAAGAATCCACCAAGGGAGAGAGAAAGTTAGTGAGAGAAGCTCTCGAGTGCCTCTGAAACCAACGACCACTCCTATGAAAGAACAGAGTACGGTGAATGAGGAGAATACAAGTGAGAACAGTCAAGAGAAAACTCAGGCAGCAGAACATAAAGCCCAGGGTAAGCCAACGCAAATCTCATATCGTGCTTCACTTCTGGGGCATGAACCAATGGAAGTTGACAAAGACTTCAACTGGTTGGTGAAAGAATGGTTGGAAGAAGAGAAGGCTATGGCTCCAGTATATACAGAGAAACAAAAGAAAAGAATAGAGAAGCAGCCCAGAATTGATATTCCAGATGAAAGATGGAAGCAAATATGCCTAGGATGCCATTGTCATTAAACCACTAGGTAGACGATTCTATCTTTATGAGCTGAAAGATAGACGATTATGGCTTTGGGGTGCACCAGATTTCGAGCTTATGGATCTTCCTTTAAACAACTATGTTATTATGTTATTAGAACAGAGGAAAAACAACTGCGTCAAAAGATACTTAACGATGGTCCATGGGTTGTTGCTGGGCACTGTATTGCTACTCAGAGATGGAGTCCAAATTGGAATCCCTACAATAACAAGCTCACGAAGATTGCCCTTGGGATTAGAGTACCCATACTTCCAATGCATTGCTACACTACACCACACCGTAGATTTTCTGATGGAAGTGGGTAACTTGATAGGTTTCTGTCTCACTCTTAGTACTCATTCAGTACAGTACTTCATATAAGGTATATTGTTCGGTAACTGTCTTATCTCATTCTGTATCCTTGCTTGTTCACTGCACTCTCCTAAGGGTTTAATTAAGACAGTTTTATCCTTCCGTTCGTGCGCCCTCCCAGGGCTCACTTCACTCTAAAAAAAAAATGTATAATGTAAGCAGGTCTGCTACTTTCTTTTTTGCCGGAAATAGAAATGGGTCGAACCCTCATTGCTGTACCATCTTGTCTAGTGAGAAGCAATTTTGAGCGCCTACATAACCTACCACTCCAACTCAACAAGAAGATAGGTATCAGACCATATGTAGTTCATCCGGACATTTTTACCCAAGTTAATCAAGAAAGAGCGCACCGACTGACCGAGATTAAGAAGTTCAAGAGGCATCCTCCATTCATATCGATTTATGGAAAACCATATCATTCATCAAGAAAGAAAGATTTTTCCAAGAGGGTCCCCATGGGTCTTGATTCCCATTAGTCGGGTCCTCACTCCTCCTCTAAAGCCCCGCCCCCTCCCTTAAGGAACCCCCTTAATAATATTGGAAAGGAAATCTGTGGATGTTGTTGTTATAAAGGCTTCCCAATCCTCTAAGAATTGTAGAAAGATAGGGGATGGGGGTTCCATAGGAAGAAAGTGTGGGAGTAGGCTTTGGTAGGCATCACTAGATGGATAATCAACTAGAAAAGCCGATAGCACTAACTTAACATCAGAATCGATGGGCGTATAATCAAGCGAACGCAACATGCGCGTCGCCTTTATGACAAGGAGATTTTCTAGTGAAATTAGGCGGTCAACTGCTCGTTGGTCTTCCCCGGAAAGACTTCCAACCAGAGGAAAGATTGGTTGATAGGGTTCCTCTAGTGGTTCGAGCGGTTGGTTCAAATCGGGGAGCAAGGGCTCATTCAAGTCTGGCAGCATGGGGGGCCCCCATTTCCCACTATCTACTAAAAGAGCGATTGAGAATCTCGATAACCTTTCTTATTTTTTTATTCTTCCTTGGCCGTGTGGAACATGGATTAGCATTATGTCATTCCTACAAGTGATCCTCCATCCAGGATTGGAAGAAGAAGCGCCATATGAGGACTTCGAGATCAAATAGAATATGTTTCTTTCCATTCCTCGTGAGCCACTTATTTCTCCGACACAAGAGATATAAGTTATTTTCCTCCTTTTTCCCTTTAAGTCGACGGCGTTACACCATTGGGATACTTCGAATAAACTAGAGTACATATAGGATCCACCGGTGCTAAAACCTTTTCTCAAGATATCTTCCAAACTGTTGGGGTCGTTGCTCCGGATTTTGTTCCCCTGGTTTGAAACCTGTTGGTTCCGTTGTTTTAGAATTATGCTGATCCTAAGTACTCCATCTCTATCATTGCACATGGGAATATAGAAAGTAAAGAGGAAAAGGCAGAACCAGAAGAATTGTGTGAAATAAGTGAATTGATCCAGTTGAGGCATGATTGATTCAGACTAAAGAAATTCCCTCCATACAGACCGTCAAGCCTGCAGGACTACTATAGAGAGTTGTGGTTGGTTGTTGACCAACAGAAAGCATGGGAAAAAGACCAAAGATGAAGGACTCCATTTTTATGCTTCTTCTTCAGTCCGAGAGGAGCTTGGGCAAAGGATTACCGGCTTCGCGAGACCTTTTCGATCTACTCATGGCGTAGCTCTATACGGGTCCTTGCTTTCTCGATCAACTAACTTCGTGCTGAAGAAAGACGGGTCCTCGAAATTCTTGTATTGTACCTTTTGTTGGGTACACTGAACACCAACCCAATCGAGATAAGTCGAAAGTAGAACGAAACTCGATCAATCCATGAACTAGAAACTTATCCACCCTCTCTCTGCTAAGAGCAGCTTTCTTCTCTTACGCTAAACTCTTTTTTGCTATTTTGCCTTGCCAGCCCTTTTACTCGGTCTTCAGCCTTAAGTCTATCAAGGGCGGGAGTGATTAGATATTCAGGAACCGATGCGATGGGAGATCGAAGAGTGGGCACTGGGATATCTACGGCTATATCTCATTCAATAGAACATTCTAGTTCATGATCATACCAGGTCATCAAGTAAAATCAGTCTGCTACCTTAGCTGCTGATTCGATAGCCAAGCACCTGCACCAATTAATTGAGCTCCTGTGCTTCAACGGGTTATTAATCTAAGATCAAGAAAGGGTAAAAGCTTTGATTGAGAGGTTTCATTCTTGAATTAGCGCTTTCTTTCATGCCTGATTGGATGGAGCTTAGCTCATTGGCTCAGCAGGAAGAGGAAGAAAGAAGCACCGGCCAGAGAGGAGCGTTAAGCCCTCTCCTTAACAGTCGAGTAGCTTCCGCGAAGAGCAAACAAAGCAGCGAGAGGCCAATTTATGAGCTCGTGTAGTATGGTACTCGCCCCTATTCGATAAGGGGCCAAAAAGGGGTTGCCGCAAAGCCTATAGCCGTTAACGCAGGAGCGAGGATTGCTCGGTTTCTTGCTGGGTTTGGTTTGGAACGGAAACAAGCAACGAATTGAGAAGGGTTCGGAAGGTCGTCTGCAGAGAAGGTTGGGGAAAGGTTACGCGTTGGTTGGGACGAAAGCCGGTGCATAGCTATTCCGTTCTCTTGTCTTGCTGCCTAATGGTTTGATTGCTGCTTATCATATTCTTTTATCAGAGAAGATTATGGGGTGCTGTAATATTCAATCACTTCACGTATTAATTGATATCCGCTAATCAATTAATTAAAGAATTTTTTACGGTGCCAACGATTCCTCCCTTACTATTATCACATGATATATTCATTCACAGAACACTTTCTATCAGTTCACACTCTCCATAACTTATCTTCCTCCATCCAATCCGGTTTTGTTCTTTATCTTACACGGATCCGAGGTTACCGGCTGCTACGACCTCGCAAGGCCCGTTGTAGAGCGCATTGGGCCTGTCAGCTTCTCAATCATAGAATAGATACCGTCATAGATGAGACTGATATTGAAATATGCTCCATGGATATAGTGCTCATATACTACTACCGATAGGGAATGATTCTTTATTATTATCGTTCGCCCATAACGAGTAGACTTTGGTTTAGTGATCACTTACGCAATTCGACTGATGTTAATTAAAAAAAAAAAAGTGATAGATAATTTCAATTAATATAATGTATATTGTAGATCTCCCAGTGGATCGAACAGCGGTAAATTTCGTAAGTGATGCTATGCTGGCTTGAGCGCATCCGTTTTCTTGCTTGGCTAGAATTGGCTAAGGCAAAGGCCCTGTCTAAGGGGTAATGGTGGACGAAAATCTGACAAGTTATGCCACTTATGTGAGAAATATGGCCATGAAGTGCTTCAGTGCTATCACCGATATGATAAGAACAAAAAAGGTCCCCGCAAGAATGACAACCACAATGGTTCAGCTTCAGCCTATCTAGTCACTCCAGAAAGTGCTACTGACCCAGCATGGTACGTACTTAGACACTGGTGCAACCCACCATGTGACACACACACCTGAGAATGTTGATTCGAGTGGTACTACCAACTCAGGTATAAACTCTCTTCTAGTGGGTGATGGGGCTGCTATAATTAAATAGTTGATGGAATCATTAACTCCGTACCGAAGCTTACTGAAGATAAATAAGCAGCTGAATCATCTGTTCCTGAAGCAGGTGGGTAACACAGAGAGTTACTAAAATCCATCTTAGTTCCGTTGCGTGCCCCAGCAATCAAACGGATGCGAGTTAGCCTTTCTCTAAAGTACCGGCTTTCGCACTAGTGCGCCCTATCCCGTTTAAGGCTCAGTCTTAGTAGTAACTACTGACTAAGGAAAGAAGGAGAAGACAGTCTTCCTTTCGTACTTAACTCTCCTCCTTGCTTCTTTTTTCACTTCACTGAGCTGAAAGTCAAAATACTCCGCCACCTCTATAGCAGTAGTCGTAGAAGACTCATACCTACTAATATATACCTCTTTAGTAATCAACACTCTCAATACACACTAACACTATAACTTTCCGTCATGAATCTTTGCCTTCGTTACCCGTCTATCAAGGGCGATACTGAGGGGGTTTTTGAGAGTGCACCCCCATCGTTTGTAGGAGAATATATTAATATATTTAAGTGACCTTATTTTTGGTATTCTTTCGTCCAAGGAAAGATGAAGGAAGCAGGCAAATAGCATACATATAAGGCCTTAGAACTTACTTTTAGGGCGAGAAAACTTTCTTTCTTAACCCGTAGGGTAGGCCTTAAACGAGTCAGTTCAATTAATAGCAGATATTCATCCCTTGACGGAAAAGCTCGTAGGGCAGAAAGAACATAAAAATCGAGAAGTCGCAGGGATGTCAAAACAGGAAATGCGTGATCGCATCGCCTTAATAGTTTAGTTTAGTCTAGGGCGAAGCGGAATCCCCAGAAGCTGCAGAACAAGCCGAAGAAGAAACAGAAGTTCCTAAATCCGTTTCCGTTGCAGTTGTAGTTTCAGTTCCTGAATAAGAATAAGAAGCCAAGCCCTTACCTTAGTTGCTGTCTTAGTATCCCCGAGGTATCAGTCCCAAGGACCGAAGGAAGGGACGAAACAGAGGAAAGACAGGCCTAAGGATAAGGGGGGTCGGGATCACTAATCGGGTAGCGAATCCTATTCATTCGTTCGGGTTCGACTCTGCAGCTTCTGGGCGAAGCGGCCCCATTTGTCTAAGGGCCCCCCTCTGGGAATGCCTTTTCTGGGCTCACGTTAGCGAAAGTCGATAGCACTTATTTGTCTTCTCTTCTAGGGGGGCGATACGAGAATTCGCATCAGAATAATCCGAATCAGCGGAAGAAGAACTTGAGTGAGATGCTTTGGCAGTGGCGCAGGAAACAAGCACCTGACCATTAGATTATGATTTGACTTGATGACCCGGTATTCTCTATAGGCACGTTCGGAGATGCTCGACCAATAGTCCGAGGGCAGCAAGCTATTTCATACCAAAGCAGTCAGGTCCTTCCCTAACCCTAACGAGGAGGAGAAGACAAGATAGCGTATTTTTAGTCGAACTGGAACATAATTCTAATTCCGTATCGTATCTCACAGTGAAGTTCCGGACTACACTACCATATTATCGGTGAATGAATTCCCGACTCCCGATTCGTACGCCCGCCTTTCCCGCATCTTCGAGACCTCAGCTCAGCAGACCTTCGAGCCCGTCTCCTACTTCTGAGTCCGATTCGGCTTCAGCAGCTAATGTAGATTTTGCCGATTCTGCTTTTTCTTCAACATCAACAGATTCGATTCGTCAGCTGAAACTAATTCCGCTTTAGCCTGAATGAGATAAATAAGGGGGGGCCTTAAACAGGATAGGGCAGGATAGATAAAAGGCTTTCTCTTTAAGTTACGCTACCGATCCGATACTAGTATCAAATCCACCCTTTGCTTTGAGCCAACCTTTCGAGCCCTGAAACCAACCCTATATCTCTGTCCTGGCACTTCATAGAAGAAGGAGCTTCCGCTGGATTTACTCTGTAAGCTGGAGCCACACCACGAGTGCTTGACTGGACGAAGTCTGCTAGAAGCTCATCCCAAGGAAGCTTCTTTGTCCACCCTTAGTCGAAGAGTTTGATGACCGGATGGATGGCGCCTTGGGGTAGCAATCCAAGTGATCCTTACAAGCAACTGCAGTCCCTGATAAGGCAGCAATGATGGTAGGAACCCGAGGTAAAGAAAAAAGAGTATAGACCTTGGAGTTATCCGCAGTGCCACGGCTCTCGCATCTTTGGACACAGCAGAGAGGTTGTCTAGGGCGACATTAATATGACAGAATATCTATGATGACTCCATGTAAGCAAGACTATATAGTCAAAAAATCCACCATATTAGCCTACAAGCCTATTAGACAGACATCTGACTTTCTTTGGAAAAAGTTACGGTACTACCTTCCCTTTCCCTTCCAGGATGTCTCAATAATGGGGCCTACCCATACATAAGATAAAAGAAGATTGGGGCCGCACACAAGGCTTAAACCGGTCAGGTTGACCCTCATACCACATGGAACCTCTCTCACCAGTGATGTAGTAGAAGACCCGGACTTTCAAGACTCACTTCCAAACCAAAGTGGTATCCATCCTTTCTTAAATACTTACCGACCAGCCCCAGTGTCCACATTGGGCATTCATTGGAGGACGAACCGGGCAGGAATTAGGCAACCAAGCCCTACTATCAGTGATTTCATACATAGCATAGGCCGGGATAAAGAGAAAGCCCTTCCTTCACACTAGAACATTATGTTCATTTAGGGCTAAGAGAGAGACTAACTGATAGGAGTCCTGTGACAAAGAGCTTTTTTTTAGAAAGACCTTAGGAATCCATGTGGGCGCTGCTGGATGCTCCCTGCTTTTAAGGTCCCCTCCCACGGATTGGCCTGCAGCTCCTTCTGTGGCACTAAGACTTGCAGCTTTCATTCTGTCTCCTTCGTGTCTATACTTTCTCCATCTCCTTCATTAAGAGTTTGATTCTTCCTCTCTCTCTCTATTCTACAAATACTACCCCCCGACATTAAATAGAATGAATTCCGATACTGGAAAGCGGCCGTTCAAGGAGAAGGGAAGTTTTAGAGTGCCTTCTCGCTCCTCTCCTAAAGTCCGTTCCTTCCCTTCAAAGGCTAGCTTTCTTTCCCGACTAGTTTGATGAAGAACCAACTTCGGCTGAAACCAGAAAGGCCTTCAAACAATCCCGTACTTCTGGCTCTAGCCCGCTTCACTGCATGAAAGAAAGGGCTAGGTTAGACCTCTGGCATTTCTTCCCTAGGGACCTGTCCCCCATAATTTCCTTTTGGTCTTCAGAGATAGACTTGGAGACAATGTTGTTTCTAACCGGAATTCCTGGATAACTTGAATGGTCATCAGCCAACAATTTACTGTTTAACTCAACTAGCCTTTCACTCTTTCACTACAGCTCTTTCATCAACTACAGCAAGATCCGATGTAGCGCATTCTCCCTTTTTCGCATATCTTCACTACTGCTAGATAGCTAGTTAGTAGTTCTAGCATTATCAGTTGTGATATTGTCCTTCCTCTGTGATTCAAGACAAATTCCTTTTCTTTCTACGGATGAAGAAGTAGCTGCTCCTGCAAGTCTGCCTGTTCAAAAGAGTCTTTCAACTCGGGATGAAGCTTCTTCCTTTGATGCCAGATCACTTGAAGGAGAGGTCAATAGCTACGAATAGTGACTTCTCCACCGGAAAGGTAGCCTCAAGCCCTTTTCCAGGGTTGATGGAAGGTATGGGTTTTGGATTGGGGTTGGGGCAGTCCGCTAGTAAGTTAGGCGGTAGGCCGAGTAGGTCTCATTAGTAATTAGTAAATAGGGGCTTCAAGATCGATCCTTTGCCAGGGCTTGAAGGGATATCAGATTCCCCTTCGCCTTCGCTTCTGACTCCGATATAACGAGCTCTTCCAATTAATTCAGTTAGCGAAAATTCGTTTTAATGTTTGTTTGCCAATTATCCAACAATAGACTTTTCTTCTTCTTTTTAGGACGGGTAACACTGACATCAATCAGACTTGGGTTCAGCCCAGCCTACTTGCTTTACCAATATGAATACTTAAATAAAGCTCTTTCCCGACTTTCACTTCAAGGTTCTTTTCCAACATTGACATTAGTACTTACTTGTTTTTTTGCCAATTACATTAATTACAAGAGTAAGAAGAATCTAGGATTGGATCTTTCAATGCCAACCTTATGGCTAAGGGAAGTGAAGACAACTCAAGTGGTACCCTACGCCCTTTCCCCCTTTACCCTCTCACTCCCTAAGGAATGAAAGGCCACAGCTAACTTGGTCCAAACCACTTGAATAGGAATGAGATCTTTAATTACACCATATAATAGAATAGTACATGCTTCTCTTCCTCGAACTAATGCGGACACAACGCAGAACCCATATAAATGGACCAAAAAAGAACCCCGAAACAGATGCACGCGAATCTCCATATGATATCTTGAAAACGAATTTGAACGCTATCCAGAGCTCTTATAAAGAGAGAGAGTATGCTTACGGACCCTGAACATCGAGGCAAAGTCAGCTGAGCCGATATGAGAGATGATATGAAAGATAGGGCGTGGAGTCTCGTAGAAAGACAAGAGCCTGGAAAGCTCGATAAAGGCTGTCTGTCAGCCGGTAGCGAATAGTAGAAAAGCCTGCCTGATTTGATTAATAAAGCTATCCCGACTATAAAAAACGAATAACATACCAAACCAAAAGGCTATAACTAATATAGACTAGCATCAAGAGTCAAAACTTCTTGAGCTCAGGTAGCTTGATTTACTTCTTAACTTCCAAGAGGTAAGGACCACTTGGCCAGATAACCAAGATTGTATGGAGGGAACCGGTTCGGTAGATTGCCTCTTCGAGTGACTACACGTACCACTGAAAAGCAAGAACTCTTAACCGTTTGTATCCCCTACCTATGGGCTACTCACTTAGACTATTGCTGCTTTAGATAAATAGCTGTAAGTGCTAACATAATTAATAGATTATATGGTGGAGAGAGGTAGCTGAATGCTTACTTAGTACTTGTGCTAAGGTACGAAGTAAGTCGAGTGAAGCGAGAGGAGTGAAAGGAGAGGGATAAAGCGTAGATAAAGTTCTTCTTGCTTCAAAAATCACGTTTCACGATTCATTAGGAAGATTCCCGAGGTCCATAAAAGAAACGCATTATAAGCCCGCCTTAGAAAATAATTTTGACCTAAACGCGTGTATAGTGCTGCACGACTGGTAAGATAAAGGAGAGCCTTCCAAGTGTGCATCAGACTAGTAAATAGATTTACAACTAGCTAATAGCTAAGCTAACTAAGCTAATAGGATGGTGGCATAGCAAGGAAGTCCCCCTTAGAGAGGTGGGACGGGTATGAGCGAGTCGAGACCATGGATACGACCTTCTCAGTGGATCGCCAAGGTGAGATGAATCAAAGGTAGACTGCCTAAGAGGCTTAATTCCAAGGGGCAAACAGTAATTCAAGAAGATCTGGGCCAGGCCAAGAAGCAGAAGACTTTCCCGAAAGAAAGATTGTTTTCTATTAGTAAGAGAATCCCAGAAGCTAAGCTTTGAAAAGGCACTGCTCTAACCGGCGTATGTGCCTAGATTAGGACTCGCTGCTTAACCGGCCACTTGACTCTTTCCTATCCCTATGGGAAGCATGAAGGAATTCTTATATGACTCATGGCTCAAGGCCATGGATCACTCTTACTATAGAGAAATCCTTTAATTGAACTCCTCGGACTAAAACCTGTCCTCCACCATACCATGGACTCTACACTACATACTTGATTGACTGGCTTAGTAGACCGACACCAATGTGCTAATTATTTTCTTGGTAATGGTATGTTTTGTACGTGGATACCACGAGGTTTAGTAATAGATATGGAACAACAGACTTTAAGTCTTGAACGTTCTACGAGGACCGATCTATCTTCTGCTCCGTAGGTACATGTTAGGGCGCTTTCAAGTTTTTTCATTTCAAAAGGGTGTTTATTAGCGGCATTGGCTTGCGCAAAATTTTCTCATTATAAAATCTTCTTCAATGTCTGAAGTTGCAATTGTACTTTTTTTTCTCTGGCTACTGATTGATACATAAATACCTTTTCCAAAGCCACCCGCACCGCACGCCGCGAGCTGTGGGTTGCCCTGTTTTGGCTTACTAAGTCACGTGTAAGGCTTGCATATTGGAGACTCTTATCAGTCAGTACAAAGCCAGCCAGGCAGAATAAGAAGGATTCTCTTCGAGGTGTCCATCCGTGCCAATAAAAAACGGTGGTGGACAAGGAGAAAGGCCAGCTTACTTACTACATCAATAATCTTTCTTTCACCCCCTTTCCACCGAACCGAGGGCTTAGGTCCGCTCAAGATCAAGATAAGAAGAAGGCTTAGGAGGAACTTCTGGCACCAGAAACAAGGGGAAAGGAAAAAGGGAAAAGAATAGCTATTATTAAAACTATCACATAGTTTTTTTTAATAAGGCTGCTAAGGTAATGCCCGACTCTACTTCAAGCAAACGGCGAACTAGTGGGTGGAGACTATTAGGGAAGGGCCGGAGCACCCAACCAGCGGGTTGGATACGCATTCATTCCATTTATTCTGGCGGATTACATCTTATTATAAATAAAGGATAAAGGAGCTTTCTTTTTAGCTTTGACTCGGAAGAGGTCGAGATCTCCACCAACCAAGAAAATAGGGGAGTGCATAAAAAGCACCTCATTCATTGATGGGAGAGTCCCCACCGGTCAGCGATTTGGTTTTATGCATTACACAAGGTGGCACAGACGAGTACTAATTTCATTGGGTACGCAAAGGCCTAACTCAGCTAAGCTAATAAATGCTGCATAAGAGAGTGGGAGGCCGGCCCCCGCCCGGAGGTGCACACCCTTTTAGGAACATATGCAAAGGGGTTAAGAGAGAAGTCAATGGAGAACTACCAAATCCAATGACTTTGATTTGTTCGTACCATTCTGTCATCGATCACTGCTGGGTCGGTTGGTGAGTCACCCCAAAGCATCGAGAAAGGTCAAGCATATATGTTTTATGAAATGATCAGCGGTCTCATTTATGCTATGCCCTGCATCGTGCTCGTGTGTGTTTATTGAGCTTTCTTCACTTCAGCGCCATGCGCTTCGCTTTATAGAAGTTGTTTTGAGAGTGAAAAGCAAGCGCAAGCGATAGAAAGGATAGTACCTCGCGCGTTCGCGCGAAACTACTAGAAAA